TTATTCTGGTCTTTATCAGTGGTGGTATACAATCGGATTACGTAGCAATGAGGATCTTTATACTGGAGCTCTTTTTCTATTACTTCTTTCTGCAATATCCTTAGTTGCAGGTTGGTTACATCTACAACCCAAATGGAAACCAAGCCTTTCGTGGTTCAAGAATGCCGAATCTCGTCTTAATCATCATTTGTCAGGACTTTTCGGAGTAAGTTCTTTGGCTTGGACAGGACATTTAGTCCATGTCGCTATTCCTGGATCTAGAGGAGAATACGTCAGATGGAGTAATTTCTTAGATGTATCACCGCACCCCCAAGGGTTGGGACCCCTTTTTACGGGTCAATGGAATCTTTATGCCCAAAACCCTGATTCGAGTAATCATTTATTTAGTACTTCCCAAGGAGCGGGAACTGCCATTCTAACCCTTCTTGGGGGATTCCATCCACAAACACAAAGTTTATGGTTGACCGATATCGCCCATCATCATTTAGCTATTGCCTTTATTTTTCTAATTGCTGGTCATATGTATAGAACTAACTTCGGAATTGGGCACAGTATCAAAGATCTTTTAGAAGCACATACTCCTCCAGGGGGTCGATTAGGACGTGGACATAAAGGTCTTTATGACACAATCAATAACTCGATTCATTTTCAATTAGGTCTTGCTCTAGCTTCTTTAGGGGTTATTACCTCCTTAGTAGCTCAACATATGTACTCTTTACCTGCTTATGCATTCATTGCACAAGACTTTACCACTCAAGCTGCCTTATATACTCATCACCAATATATTGCAGGGTTCATCATGACAGGAGCCTTTGCTCATGGAGCTATATTTTTTATTAGAGATTACAATCCAGCTCAGAATGAGAATAATGTATTGGCAAGAATGTTGGACCATAAAGAAGCGATCATATCACATTTAAGCTGGGCAAGCCTTTTTCTGGGGTTCCATACCTTAGGCCTTTATGTTCATAACGATGTCATGCTTGCTTTTGGTACTCCGGAAAAACAAATTTTAATCGAACCGATATTTGCTCAATGGATACAATCTGCTCATGGTAAGACTTCTTACGGATTTGATGTACTCTTATCTTCAACAAGCGGTCCAGCCTTTAATGCAGGTCGCAACCTATGGTTACCCGGATGGTTGAATGCTGTTAATGAAAATAGAAATTCTCTTTTCTTAACAATAGGCCCTGGAGATTTCTTGGTTCATCATGCTATTGCTCTAGGTTTGCATACAACTACATTGATTTTAGTAAAGGGTGCTTTAGACGCACGTGGTTCTAAATTAATGCCGGATAAAAAAGATTTTGGTTATAGTTTTCCTTGCGACGGACCAGGGCGTGGCGGTACTTGTGATATTTCTGCTTGGGACGCTTTTTATTTGGCAGTTTTCTGGATGTTAAATACCATTGGATGGGTTACTTTTTATTGGCATTGGAAACATATCACTTTATGGCAGGGTAATGTTTCACAATTTAATGAGTCCTCCACCTATTTGATGGGATGGTTAAGAGATTATCTATGGTTAAACTCTTCACAACTTATCAATGGATATAATCCTTTTGGTATGAATAGTTTATCGGTATGGGCATGGATGTTCTTATTTGGACATCTTGTTTGGGCTACAGGGTTTATGTTCTTAATTTCTTGGCGTGGATATTGGCAGGAATTGATTGAAACTTTAGCATGGGCTCATGAACGGACACCTTTGGCTAATTTGATTCGCTGGAGAGATAAACCGGTTGCTCTTTCTATCGTGCAAGCAAGATTGGTCGGATTAGCCCACTTTTCCGTAGGTTATATATTTACTTATGCAGCTTTCTTGATAGCCTCAACATCAGGAAAATTTGGTTAATTTAATATAGTTATTTATTGTCTTTTGATATACTCTAACAATTTTATTTTTTGGAGAGGTAGAATTCTGCCTTCTTATATTTTTATATCCAGGATTTGAACTGTATCGTTTATAACAATAGGTAATTTCATTTTATGGCAAAAAAAAGTTTAATTCAGAGGGAACACAAGCGAAAGAAATTGGAAGAAAAATATCGTTTGATTCGTCAATCCCTAAAAAAGAAAAGCAAAGACTCATCCCTTAGTCAAAAACAAAAAATAGAAATTCAGAGAAAATTGCAATCTCTACCACGTAACAGTGCACCTATACGTCTTCATAGACGTTGTCTTTTTACTGGAAGACCTAGAGCTCACTATCGAGATTTTGGACTATCCGGGCACATACTTCGAGAAATGGTTCATGCATGTTTGTTACCGGGTGCAACAAAATCAAGTTGGTAAGGATAACAATATCATTTCTATTTTCTATTTTTATCTAAAAGATTTTTCAATATCGCTTCCCAATTGTACCTATTTTTATGAATGGATTTCTTTGACCTAGATTTTATGGACCCTCTATTTAGAAAGAAATGGATACAATATACCATTTGTATCGTTTTTGTAAAGAAAGAGGGTATCCAATCTTTTAATTTTTTTCTTTCTTTTTTCGAAAACCATATATATTATTATCATCTTTGAGTTATGGCCCTTGGTACACGTCATGATCTAACTCAACTTAGTTGACTATGATTCAAGGGTTCAAAACTAATTGACTCAACAACAAGTTTTTTTGGAAATTCTATTGCAGACTTTTGATTTCATCATAGTTATGCTACGGAATTTGAAAAATCTTATTTATTCTTAAATAACCATATTTTGGTTATAGATCGATTCGATTTCATATTAGATTAGAACAATGCAAACCAGACTATTTCAAATCTTGAAAATAAAATAATATTTTCTTTTTTTTTTCTCTTAATCCTAGGATATTCGATTCACTTTTCTTTCATCTTCGCAAAAAAAAAAAAAGAAAAATTAATATATTCATATATAAAATTAATATATTCATATTTTAGTAAATAATAAGGAGATTTTATGATTTTTCAAACATTCCAAAAATATATTATTCAATCATATTCCACCTTTCCCTTTAAAAAGCCCTTACCCCCAGGGAGGAACACTTTAATAGAAAGAGTTTTTAGTTCCAGTTACGATTATGACTCTACAGGAATTTTTTTGAAGTATTGTTTGAAGTATGGTAGTGACACTGAAACTGAGCAAAACAAAAAAGTTTTAAAAAAAATTATAAAAAAGTTTCATAAAGACTTTCGATCGCTAGATAAAAAAAAAGAAGCTGTCGACAAAATCTTAAATAAACACAGTTTTTTTTCTTCCGTAATAAAACGTACAAATCTTTTGAAATATAATTATGATTTTTTAATTCGTCATTTTTATTCATTTTCATATGAATACGATATCAATATCGAAATTGGGAACTATATTCCAGATATTCTTTATGAATGTAAATCAGAAATTGTAGAATCAATTATGGATATGTTTGAAAATGATCCAAATAATTTGAGAAACTTCTTCCATCCTATTTTAGTTAACGGATTTCTAGTTTTAAGATTGAAATTGAATCCTTTTATTCCTAAGACTATTCCTCAAACTACTCTTGGGTTACCTAATACTACTTGGCTTTATAGTAGCTACGAAATAAACTTGTATTGTAAAAAAATAAAAAAGAAATTTGCTAAAATTCCGGGTTCCTATGATACCAACCCTTTGACTGATAAAATAACTAAAAAGAAAGAAATCACTTTTGATAATATCAATTCAGAAAACTTATCAAGTGACAATAATGCAAGTTCACAGGAAAAAGTATCCTTCAATAAATATAAAAAGTTACTAAAACACCAAAAAACAGAGGATGTATTTGCACCATACGGTCATTTATGGACTTTTTGTAAAAATTGTGAGAAATCCATTTACAAAGAATATGCGCAAAAAAATAAATATATTTGTCAACATTGTGCATTTCATTTACCAATGGGTAGTTTAGATCGAATCGAATCTTTGATTGATTCTGGTACTTGGGATCCTACGGATGAGAATATGGTTTCTATTGATCCCTATGATATTCTTAGAAAAAGTCTTCATATAGAAGATTTGAAAAAATATTTTGAACAATGTAAAAAAAGCCAACTTTCATTTTTCTTAGACACGGATGACAAGTTACAGGATAAAGAATTTGACTATTTTGACTTTCGTGAAATATGGAAAATGTACCTATGTATATTTTATCAAAATCAAATTTCTCGTGAAATTCAATCAAATTGGTACCTTATTCCTTTTAACGAAGTTATATCAAGGGTATTGAAAATACCCATAAATGATGATGAATATGATGGATTTGACGAGGAGAAAGAACTTCAAGACCTTCTCAAAATTCTTCCCTCATATGAAGAGGAACTCGATTCAGAGGGTCTAGATCCAGAGGAATCCACTGTAGAGCAAACTAGCGCAGAAGAATCCACTGCAGAACAAGTTTCTGCAGAGCAAATGTCTACAAATACAGACGAATTCACTGCAGAAAAATCTATTATAAAGAAAAAACCTAATTTAAAGGAATTAGTGCAACTATTTTTTCTAGAAGAAAAAGAAGTAAAAAAAGACATAGAAGCAAGAAAAGAAATACAAGCAAAAGAAGAACTAGAAGCAAAAGAAAAAATAGAAGCAAAAAAAAAACTAGAAGAAAAAGAAAAAAACCTTGCTTCCGCTGATGATGAAAATGCTAATCAAAATTCAGAAAAATCAACAAAATCAAAAAAATCAGAAAAATTACAAAAATCAGAAAAAGATATACCTTACATAGATAAGGTCCATTTTTCTCAAAGAAAAACGGGTTTGACTGACGCTATTCAAACAGGAATAGGTAAACTCGACGGTATCTCTGTAGCACTTGCGGTTATGGATTTTCAGTTTATCGGAGGAAGTATGGGGTCGGTAGTGGGTGAAAAAATAACCCGTCTAATTGAGAGTGCTAGAGTTTTAGGTTTACCTATCATCATTTCTTGTGCTTCTGGAGGAGCTCGTATGCAAGAAGGAAGTTTCAGCTTAATGCAGATGGCTAAAATATCTTCAATTTTATTGAATTATCCATTCTTTAATGACATATTTTTAGTGTCACTTTTAACATCGCCTACAACAGGTGGTGTCACAGCCAGTTTTGGAATGCTTGGTGATATAATTATTGGCGAACCAGAAGCATACATTGCATTTGCGGGTAAAAGAGTAATTGAACAAGTAATGAAAATCGAAGTACCCCCGGGTATACAGGAAGCTGAATATTTATTTGAAAAAGGCTCATTGGATTCAATTGTACCGCGTAATCTTTTAAAAGGTGTTCTTAGTGAATTATTTAAGTTCCACCCAAGTTTAATTTTAAAAGCAATGCGAAAGAAAAGGAACTGGAGAGTTTGAATTTTGAATAGAAAAAATTGATAAACTAGACGAGAGGAGCAAATAAAGAATATTCTAGTCTTTTCTATTCAAGTATTTTGTATATTTTATGCCCATTCAGTCTTTTTCACTTGCGGAATTACTATAGAATATGTGAGAATGACGATACAATAAGAATTCAAAGAGTTTACACTGATAACAAAATCAGTGTACTTGTAAATGAATGGATTATCAATCAGAGGCAAAATTAGGTAGGAGCATCATACATCATAGAAGAACAATATCTAGAATTCAAGAGGAAAATTCTCAAAAATTTTAAAAATTTTTTGTTAGGAACGACTTTTCGATTCTAGTAAATAAATTTCTAAAATTCTTATTTCTTCTTGTATTGATGCTGCACTAAAAAAATCCAATCACTTTCTTTTTTTTTTTTATTTCTTTTTAGATTTTTTGTTATAATTGCTATGCTAACTATGTCAATTGCTAGTTTTTTTAGAATTTGAATGAAGTTGGGTTGGGATTCAAATATTTTTTTTTTGAATCTCAACTTCAAAAAAAATGATCTCTTTTTATTTTATATGAAATGAATGGATATCTACTTATCTTTTCTTATTTTAGATTTTTAACTTACTTATATTTATAAATAAATATTTCTAAAAGATAATAAAATATGAAAAAACCTAAACGAAGAATTACTGCTCCACGCATGAATCGGCGTCTTTTTTCTAAACGTTTTCGTTTACTTAGACCTATACGACGTAAGATACAAAAAGGACTTATTCATATTCAAGCAAGTTCTAACAATACCATGATAACTGTTACAGATTTGGGAGGTCAAGTAGTTTCTTGGGATTCCGCTGGTACTTCTCGATTCAAAGGTCCAAAAAAAGCAACACCCTATGCTGCCCAAACCGCAACAAGAAATGCTATTTATATGTTAGTAAAAGAGGGTATGGAACGAGCAGCAATTTTGATAAACGGTGCCGGTCCCGGGAGAGCTGCAGCATTAAGAACCGTTCTTCAGAGTGGTGTAAAATTAAATTTCATACGTGATGTAACACCTATGCCACATAATGGATGCCGACCTCCTAAAAGAAGACGTGTTTAAAAAAAATCTTTTAATTAAATTTTAATTAAATTAATTAATTGAAAAAAGAAACTCTGGTGTATAGAGACGACGTTATCGTTTGAGAGGTAAGCATAGAAATGATGGAATCCGCTATTTTATTTTTTTTGAATTGAATATAGAATTCTTTATTGAAGAACGGGAAGAAAAGCAAGAATCGTGGTTGAGAAGGTTATAGTAGCAAAAGCCATAGGAATCGATATTTGATATATTGGAATAGTTCGCTTTGTTATTGATTGACCCTAGTCGAAGAAAATAATAACTGGGAGAAAACAGATATGGTAAACATTTTGTATATTGGGAAAGCAAAAAAAATGATTAACCTATCGGTTAATATTCTTAATTTTCCAAATTCAAGAAATAATTAGTGAAATTTACTGTAGACTTTTCGAATTTTTGTCGAGATTTGATTTTATTTTTGATGCTATTATTCAAAATAGTAGCAAAAATTTTGACGTGATCAATTTCTCCACTCTTTTTAAAATTATAAAAAGAACTTTGTTTCGATTAAGTTTTAATAAAATTATGTTATTTCATAAAATATGTTTTTTCATAAAATGAAATTTTATGAAAAAACATATTTTATTACTTACTATTTTGTATTTTTTCACTATTATTTTATTTTTTTTATGATAAAAAACAAAAAACATTGAGATATTATATTTTTAAAAATAAAGACTCTTATTAGAAAGATTAGAAAGAAGAGTCTTGAGTTAAGAAAACTAAGGAAATTGACTCAACAACAAGTTTTTTTAGAAACTCTGTTGCAGACTTTTTATTTTATCATAGTTATATTATAGTTATTCTATGGAATTTGAAAAATAAATCTTATTTATTCTTAAGTAACCATATTATATTATACATATAGATTATTATGCATATAGATCGATTCGATTTCATATTATCTTATAAGGATCCAAGCCATCGTATTGGATTTCATTTATTTATATAAGTTCAATGTCTCCGTAAGATTCTATCGCGAGTTTAACATATTGTTAAAGATATAGTGAAAAACATAAGGTTTAGATCGATCTAGATCAAACAATTATATTATTTATATATGTATGAGCAAAATA